AATAAAATATATATATTAAACTCATTTAACTTTCTTACTAGAAAGAAAAGAAATAGGGGAAATTTTATGTCTCACCGAATCACACGTAGAGATATTGATAATACACATAGAGTTAATGGTATTTCATAACTAATTGATTGAGCAGCAGCTCTTAAACCACCTAAAAAGGAATATTTATTATTTGATCCATATCCCGACATAAGAAGTCCAACGGGAGCAAGACTTGAAACAGCGATCCATAAAAAAACACCAATACTAAGATCGGCTAGAATAAGGCGATAACCAAAAGGAATTACTGAATAACTTAGTAAAATGGATATGACTGCTATGGATGGTCCGATACTGAATAAACGAGTATCCCCTCTAGATGGAAAAAGATTCTCTTTGAAAAGTAGTTTTACCCCATCTGCTAGAGCTTGAAGAATTCCCAAGGGGCCGGCGTATTCAGGTCCAATACGTTGTTGTATCCCTGCAGATATTTCTCTTTCTAACCAAACAATTACTAGTACACCTAGTGTGATTCCTAATACAAGAGTCAAAATAGGGACAAGCACCCATATGATCCCATAGACTTCTTTTAAGAATTCCAATCTGGAAAACGAATGGATGGCTTGTAGTTCTGTTGTATTATCAATTATCATTTCAACGATCAACTTCTCCCATAATGATATCTATACTACCTAGTATCGTCATAATATCAGCCAATTTCATTCTTTTAACTAACTGAGGCAGAATTTGCAAGTTGATAAAACCCGGTGGGCGAATTTTCCATCTCCAAGGAAAAACACTCTGATCTCCTATCAGAAAAATTCCCAATTCTCCTTTTGGTGCTTCGACTCTTACATAAAGTTCTTGTTTGGACAATTCAAAAGTTGGAGAAGGTTTTTTACTAATAAATCGATATTCAAAATCATTCCATTCAGTATCTTTTACTCTATCAAAGCGTCGGATTTCTAAATTCTCAAAGGGCCCCCCTGGAATTCCTTCCAGAGCCTGTTGGATAATTTTTATGGATTCTGTCATTTCACTGATTCGTACTAAATAACGAGCTAATGAATCCCCTTCTTTTTGCCATTGAACCTCCCAATCAAATTCGTCGTAACACTCATAATGATCAACTTTACGAAGGTCCCATTGTATTCCGGAAGCTCGTAGCATTGGTCCTGATAAACCCCAATTTAGTGCTTCTTCTCCTCCAATAATGCCTACGCCCTCAACTCGTTCTAAAAAAATAGGATTCCGTGTAATAAGCTTTTGATATTCAGCAACCCCTGTTAAAAAATAATCACAAAAATCCAAACATTTATCTATCCATCCATGAGGTAGATCAGCAGCTATTCCTCCGATACGAAAATAATTATGCATCATTCGCATACCGGTGGCAGCTTCGAATAGGTCATATATCAATTCTCGTTCTCGAAAAATATAGAAGAAAGGGGTCTGTGCCCCAATATCTGCCATAAAAGGACCAAGCCATAACAAATGAGAAGCTATACGACTCAACTCCAACATAATGGCTCTGATATAGCTAGCCCTTTTAGGTACTTGAATATTGCCTAGTTGTTCGGGTCCATTTACGGTTATTGCTTCTGTGAACATAGTAGCTAAATAATCCCAACGTGTTACATAAGGCAAATATTGTATAATTGTTCGGTTTTCCGCAATTTTCTCCATTCCTCTGTGTAAATAACCCAATATTGGTTCACAGTCAATAACATCTTCACCATCGAGAGTAACGATAAGTCGAAGAACACCATGCATTGATGGGTGGTGAGGACCCATATTGACTATCATGAGGTCTTTTCTTGTAGTTGGTGCAATCATAAGTTTTTTACCGAGTCATTCTTCCATGAATTGCTGAAAGTAAAAAGAAGTTCATCAAAATTGAAACGCATAAGTTCAAATGATATCACTCTTTAAATTAACGAGTTTTTGTCTCTCGAATATCCAACCGATCAATTAATTCTTTATAACGTACTCTATTTTTTTTTGACAAATAAGCCAGTAATCGTTGACGTTTTCCCAAAATTTTTCGCAAACCTCTCTGAGATGAATAGTCTTTTTTGTGCAATTCCAAATGTGAAGTAAGTCTCCTTATCTTAGTGGTGAAACTGAATACTTGAAATTCAACAGACCCTCTGTTTTCTTCATTTTCTTTTTGAGAAATAACCGAAATGAATGAATTTCTTACCATAAAAAAAAGCCTCCTCTCCCTTTTTACAGATATGGATTTTACCGATCAGTAATAATAATGTCATTCATTTTAATGTGGTATATACAATAATCTAATTCAAATTTCTTTATGAACTCCTAATTTTATCAATTCAAATGAATCAATCCAATTGAAAATTAGATTTAGATAGGGAGAGAAAAGGATTGGCACATTTTCGTATTCACAAAAGCGAAGAATTTAGACCTAAAATGAAGAGGGTTCTGTTGATTCATTTCTAGATCGAATTGATACATTATTCATTTAGTATTGGATATTTAGAATGAAATGTAAGACAGGACGTGTGATGTGTGTATTTATTTGCTTTCATATATCCTATATAGTAGAGGATATATAGGAAAAATGGACTATCAACGAATTTTCAATCGTGGATACAAATGTATCCTTAACATACTGAAACGACTGCCATTATTGGTATCAAACCAATAGCGATTCATACAAGCTAAATCTTCTAATCGATAATTAGGCCAAAGAAAGAACTTCAATTTCATTAATTGATTTGTCTCTCTATCAAGGTGATTACTGTCACCTAGAACTTGGCTGCTATTCTTTTCGTTGCAAAATACAGGATTTCCATCTACATCATTCCTATTCTTTGAATTGAAAGAAATTAGAATTCTTAATTTTCTACGACGCCTAAATGAGAAAATATTTTCAGGAACAAGCAAATCCAAATGATTTTTGTCTCTATTTCTTGTTATTCTTTCATGTGGTGGAATAGATTCATCAAAATTATTCTTAGCAACATATCTTTGCTCTCGGTATCTTTGATTAGTTTGGTGCTTACTCTTATGAACCAACAAAATACCGATGGTTTGATACATAATAAACTGTCCGTCGTTTTTTACAGACAGACGAATGGGTTCGATAATAAATATTCCCTTTTTCATCAATTCTGGAAGAGTTAAATTCTTCTGAATCAGCATTATATCCAAACTCATTTCTCCCCTTTGAATCGAGGATATAGAAATTTTTCTTGGATCTATTAGTCTAAGCAGGAAACAATATACCTTAATATTATTGATCAGTCTTTGATTCAAAGTATCGTCCCATCTCAATTGAAAAAGCAAATAACGTTTCAGGAACAAATCTAGTTCTGCTTCCGTGTTACTTTTGTATTGTTTTTTCTTTTTACCTTTTTTCATGTCCGATCTCGCATAATCTTCTTCAATATCTTTTTGTTGGTTTGAAAGAACGGATCCAAGATCCCCTTGGCTTGTGGTTTTTTTTTCTTCTTGATTTCGATTCTTTATTTTTTTATTCGATGGTATCAAAAAACTTCCCTTTTGCTTTTCATTAATCTTTTGATTTTGATTACTATTTTCATTTCTATTCAAATTTAAAAGAAGTAATTTGCTTGGTATAAACCAAGATTTCGTTTTATATGTATTATAAAGTAACAAAAATTCTGGGAAGAACCAAAGTTCCAGATTCAATATGGGACGCTTTAGTATTTTTTCATTCATCCCCATCCAATCAAAAAAGACTTTTGGGGAGTTTGGTAAATTCATTTCTGGAATCATAAGATAAAAAATATTTTTTTTATCAATTATTTGATAATTATTAGTAACAATCTGAGTATTTTGATTACTATTGGCATCGATCGTGATCCAGGCCTCAATATCGACTTTTTGTCTAAGATCAAAATTGATAATTTGCCAATCCAAATATTTCCTATCGGGAGTTTTTTCCATATATAGAATATCGCCCTTTCCTAGATAATTATTGATAGGGATACTCCTCAGCATATCAAAAAAAGTGTCTTTATATGTGTTGTAATTATAAGAAATCTCTTGATTCTTATTTCCTTCAAACGGCGATCTAGAAATAAATGAGTCCTTTTTATTTTCAGAATTAATAGATTTATATGATAAAAGATCATATTTATAGTATTTTGGAAAATTATCTTTTTGATTCAATAATGAATAGACTTCCAAAATATTTTCTTTTTTGTAATCAATTAATTGGTCTTTTTCATATAAATTCCATTTGCTGAAATTTTTCCTTTTAACCATACGACGTTGATAAACTCTATTCCGCCATTGTTGTGGTATTAATCTAGACCATCTGATCTGAGATAAATCGTATTGATAATGCCCTCTTAACCAGTTTTTCCATTGATTCATTTCAGAACTCGGAAGTCTGTTATCCCTTAATTTAGAATGAACTATTCCTTGTGTTTCAAAAGAATCCTTTATTTCAGGCTTAAGAAAAAAAGGGATTCCTTGATATTGAAGAAATGATTTTAATTTATACAAGTTAATAACTTGGGTTTGTGATAATTTGTAAAATACATATGCTTGTGATAAGTACGATAAGTCATAAAAAATATGTGAATTTGTCTGACTATTACTAATATTATAAAGTGACTTTTTTATAGTCGAGATAAACTCAATTGTATTTTGATTTTTTTTATTAATTATTTCTTGACTTGTTTCATTATTGTAAATGGATTTATTCATAATTTTTTTTGTTGATTCAAGAAATAATTTTCTCTTTATTCTGGGAATATTAATGATAGATAAAAATATATTTGTGTAGATTCTTTCAATTAAAAATTTAAAAACAAAAGGTAATTTAGAGATTAATCGAGCATTTCTTCTTTTTAATATTTGCCATTTTTCTAATCTTTTAGCATTATAACTTGTTTTGTTAAGACTAATATTTATTTCTGGAGTTACTTTTTTTTTCTCTTTTGTAATTCTTTCTATTTGATTTCTAATTGTATTTGTTCTATCAGTCAGATCCTTCATTTTTTTTTCTGTCAATG